AGGCGCTGGACTAAGTTGACTGGTACTGAGAGGCTTAAATTTTAAAAAGATTTTTGTCATGGGGTGGGTTAATAGAAGGGTATTAGAGATGGGTTTTCACATCTATAGATAGTTCCCTTGAATATAAATATTGTAATGTATTAATAATAAATAATAGCAAATATCATGAAGATCAGTTTACAGAGATTATCACGCGTAGTACCAGTATAAGTGACTTCTAACACACGTTGCATGTGCTTAGTTCTGTTTTTGGGGTTTGGCGGAACAATTATAAGTATTTGTATACTTTTGAAGTTACGGGGGGTAAGGGGGGTTTGATTAGACTAGTCTGCGTGTGTACGTGTACGTGTACGTGTGTGTACGTGTACGTGTACGTGTGTGTACGTGTACGTGTACGTGTACGTGTACGTGTACGTGTACGTGTGTGTACGTGTACGTGTACGTGTACGTGTGTGTACGTGTACGTGTACGTGTACGTGTACGTGTGTGTACGTGTGTGTGCGTGTGTGTACGTGTACGTGTACGTGTACGTGTGTGTACGTGTGTGTACGTGTACGTGTGTGTGTGTGTGTGTGTGTGTATGTCCTGTAACCATTGACTGAATTGCACCTTATGGTTGTGCGATGCGGATAAATGATGAAGTTAAGTCCAGCTACAAGTTATTTGACTGCTACGAGGCCTTTATGGCCACAGCTGAGTGATACCAATTTCTCCCCCCCAAAAAATTAAAAATACCAAATGCATGACACCACAGTTATGTGTGATCATGGGCTGATTAGTCATTAGTCCATCGAGATGTCCCATTTGAGAGGTTAGTAGGATTGGATTGAGGATTGTCATGGCCCTGAAGTAAGAACCAGATGCCAGGTATAGTTTCACTCTAGAAACCCCCACATTTGATGGGCCCGGAGCGAGAAGAGAAGCACTGCTCGCAAGGGTTGATGGTTTCACGAGGCATGGTGAACAAGCTCGTGGTCCAGCTGAAGTGCACGTATGTAAAACCAACCACAATATGTACATGCTTATATGCATGGGGCAAACCAATAATGCACGACGTACATAGGGGAGGAGAGAAAAACACATACTGGGGAGGCACAGTAAATGTTGTTGAATATATGAATTGGAAGTATGGGAGTGAGGAAATCAGGGAATAGTTAAATTAGAATGCCAGCTTTGGGTGCTGGTGGTGGGGCTGTTGCCTCTTCCTTGAGTCTTAGGGAGATGGGGCTCTCCATTTTTGGTTTACAAGACCAAAGTAATTAATATACTACAAAGACTCTTCATTTTAATAGGTTATTTTCGATGATGCTGATGACTGGCATGAAGACTAGGAGAATTGTGAAGTAGAGGATTGAGGCTAGTTGGCCAATGGTAATAAATGGGTGTTCTACTGGTTGGCCGCCGATTCAGGTTAAAGTGAGTAAGTCTGCTACCAGTAATCAGAAGAGGCATTGGCTTAGTGGGCGGAATATCATGCTGCGTTGTTTTGAAGTGTGTAGTAATGGGACAACGGCTAGGATTAGGATTGAGAAGGCTAGGGCTAGTACCCCTCCTAGTTTGTTGGGGATGGATCGTAGAATTGCGTATGCGAACAGGAAATACCATTCGGGTTTGATATGAGGTGGTGTGTTGAGTGGGTTAGCGGGGGTGTAATTGTCCGGGTCCCCTAGCAGGTCGGGTGAGAATAGAACTAGTACTATGAGTGTCAGGATTAGAAGTAGAGCGCCTAGGATATCTTTGATAGTATAGTAGGGATGAAATGGGATTTTGTCAGAGTCGGATGGAATTCCGGATGGATTATTGGACCCTGTTTCGTGAAGGAATAGCAGGTGAACCGCTGCTAGTGCTGAGACGATGAATGGTAGGATGAAGTGGAAGGCAAAGAATCGCGTTAGGGTGGCTTTGTCTACTGAGAAGCCCCCTCAGATTCACTCTACAAGGTTAGTTCCGATGTACGGGATAGCTGATAATAGGTTGGTAATTACGGTTGCACCTCAGAAGGATATTTGTCCTCATGGGAGGACGTAACCTATGAATGCTGTTGCTATGACTGCCAGTAATAAGATGATGCCGATGTTTCATGTTTCAGGGAATATATAAGATCCGTAGTATAATCCTCGTCCTACGTGCATGAACAGGCAAATAAAGAATATGGAGGCTCCATTGGCGTGTATATATCGGATGATTCATCCGTAATTGACGTCTCGGCAGATGTGGGTGACTGACGAGAAGGCTGTGGTTGTGTCTGACGAGTAGTGCATGGCCAAGAATAAACCTGTAAGAATCTGAAGAATTAAGCAGATTCCGAGGAGGGAGCCGAAGTTTCATCATGCTGAGATGTTTGATGGTGCAGGTAGGTCGATAAATGAGTTGTTAATGATTTTGGTCAGTGGGTGGGTTTTACGAATGTTGGTCATTAAAGTTCTTATAGTTGAAATACAACAGTGATTTTTCATGTCACTAGTCATGGTTAGATTCCATGTAGGAATAATGATGACATATATTGTATTCATTCTAAGCGTAATTTTTGTAGTTAGCTTTGTAGGGTTTTCTTCAAAACCCTCTCCTATCTACGGCGGTCTGGTCTTAATTGTTAGTGGGGCTGTTGGTTGTGGTATTGTGTTGAGTTTTGGTGGGTCTTTTTTGGGTTTAATGGTATTCTTGATTTATTTGGGAGGGATGCTGGTTGTTTTTGGGTATACTACGGCTATAGCTACTGAGCAGTATCCTGAGGTTTGAGCCTCTAATAAGGCTGTCCTAGGTGCTTTTATTGTCGGGTTGTTGTCTGAGTTGTTGACTGCTTGCTACATTTTAAAAGGGGATGATGTTGAGGTTGAAGTTGTATTAAAGTTTAATGGGGCAGGGGATTGAGTGATTTATGATACTGGTGACTCGGGATTTTTTAGTGAGGAAGCCATAGGTATTGCGGCTTTATACAGCTATGGGACTTGGCTTGTTATTGTTACTGGTTGGTCACTTTTAATTGGAGTATTAGTAATTATGGAGGTTACTCGTGGAAATTAAGTGTGAGTAGGCTAAGGATTAGAGTGAGCATGAAGGATATGAAGTAAAGTTTGATTAGGCCTTTTTGGCTTGAGGTAGTGATTGAGGATTTTATTTGAAAGTGGGAGATTGATTTTGGTAGGACTTTTTCTAATCAAATTATGTCTAGTAATGTTGATGCTGATTTTTGGCTTATGAGCAGGTTTATTTTGGGTGTCAGACGGTGAATGGTAGTTGGGAAGTAGCCTAGCATGTTTGAGAATTTGAACAGATCTGAGGGGTATTTAAATTTTAAGTTTTGTATTATAAGGTTAAGTTCTAGTGCCAGGATGAAACCTAGGATGGTTACGGTTAGGGCTGTTGTTTTAAGATAATGAGGCATAGTTATCTGTGGGGTGGTGGTAGGCGTAATGTTGTAGGAAATTAAAAATCCTGCGAAAATACTGCCGAGTAAGAGACGTTTGATGGAATTGATCAGGAGTGGACTATTCTCGTTAATGGTAATAATGGGGTTAAAGCGGGGTTGTCCTAATAGTGCGAAGAATATAATTCGAGTGCTATAGGCGGCTGTCATGGATGTGGCAACGAGAGTTATTAATAGGGCTCAGGCGTTGGTATACGACGTGTTGGCTGCCTCGATGATTAGGTCCTTGGAATAGAATCCAGTTAGGAAAGGTATTCCTGTGAGTGCTAGGCTTCCGACAATTAGGGAGGTGGTGGTAAATGGCAGGGCCTTGAATAGCCCTCCTATTTTTCGGATATCTTGTTCATCATTTAAGCTATGGATAATTGATCCGGAGCACATAAATAGTATGGCCTTGAAGAATGCATGTGTGCAGATGTGGAGGAATGCCAGGTAGGGTTGATTGATCCCAATGGTTACGACTATTAGCCCGAGTTGACTTGAAGTGGAGAAAGCGACAATTTTTTTGATGTCGTTTTGTGTTAGGGCGCAAATAGCTGTGAATAGGGTTGTGATTGCTCCCAGACATAATGTAATGGTTTGGATGGTCTTGTTATGTTCTATTAAGGGGTGAAAGCGAATTAAAAGGAATACTCCTGCTACAACTATGGTGCTGGAGTGTAGTAGGGCCGATACGGGAGTGGGACCTTCCATGGCTGAGGGTAGTCATGGGTGGAGGCCGAATTGCGCTGATTTTCCGGTGGCAGCCAGTAGCAGGCCTATGAGGGGGACATTTAGATTTTCATGGTTTGTTATGAAGATTTGTTGGAAGTCCCATGTGTTTAAGTTGGCCAGAAATCAGGCTATTGCTATGATAAATCCCACATCTCCAATGCGGTTATACAAGATGGCTTGTAATGCGGCCGTGTTTGCATCTGTTCGTCCATACCATCATCCAATGAGTAGGAATGATATAATGCCCACTCCTTCTCATCCAATGAATAATTGAAATATGTTGTTGGCAGTGACCAGAATTATTATAGTGATGAGAAATAGGAGTAAGTATTTGAAGAATCGATTGATATAGGGGTCTGAGTGTATATATCATATTGAGAACTCTATAATCGATCACGTGACAAATAGTGCTACTGGCATGAAGATTATTGAGAAATAATCAAGTTTAAAGCTGAGTGATAGTTTTATTGTTTGGATTGTGATTCAGTGTCAGTTTGAAATTATTATGTCTTGCCCCGAATGAATGAATATTATTGTGGGGATTAGGCTAGTTATGAAGGCATACGAGATAGTGGTTTTTACGTATTGCGGATAGAGTTTGCTGGTATATATAGTGGTATTAGTTATTATAATGGGGAGAGTTAATATAAATAGTGTTACGAGGATTGAGGAGGTGAATAGATTGATTACTTTTATTTGGAGTTGCACCAATTTTTTGGTTCCTAAGACCAATGGATTACTACTATCCTTTAAAAGTTGAAAAAGCCATGTTTTTATACATGGGAGCATGAGTTAGCAGTTCCTGCGTGGTTCTTTTTCGGTAAATAAAAGGGTTTGAACTTTTATCGTTAGATTCACAATCTAATGTTTTTATTAAACTATATTTACAGTAAATGGGACCCAAGATGATTTTGGGATTGAGTGAGAGAAGTAGGAGGGGTAGTAGGTGGAGAGCTATCAGGGAGTTTTCTCGCGTGAATGATGGTTTGATGTTTTTGATGTGGTGAGTGTATTTTCCGCGTTGTGTAGTGATTAGTATATATAGGGAGTAAAGGGCAGTGATGATGATGTTGATTCCTATTAGGATAATGGTGATGTTTGACCATGAGAATGAGGCTATTACTACGAACAGTTCTCCAACTAAGTTAATTGTGGGTGGCAGGGCTAGGTTAGTTAGGCTGGCGAGTAGTCATCATGCGGCTATTAGTGGTAGAAGTATTTGTAGTCCTCGTGCGAGGATTATAGTACGGCTATGGATGCGTTCGTAGTTGGAGTTGGCTAAGCAGAATAATATGGATGATGTTAGACCATGGGCGATTATTAAGGCTGTTGCTCCTATGTAGCTTCATGGGGATTGAATGAGCACTGCTACAATTACCAGGGCTATGTGACTCACGGAGGAGTAAGCGATTAGGGATTTTAAGTCTGTTTGGCGTAGGCAAATGGAGCTCGTTATAATTATTCCTCATAAGGATAGTATTATAAAAGGGTATGCTATAAAGTTTGTTAGCGGGTTTAGTAGTATAGTGATTCGTATCATTCCATACCCGCCTAGCTTTAGGAGGACGGCGGCAAGGACTATGGACCCAGCGATTGGGGCTTCTACGTGAGCTTTTGGAAGTCACAGGTGGAGACCATATAGCGGTATTTTTACCATGAACGCTATTATGCATGCTAGTCATAGTAGGATGTTAGATCAGGAGTCCGGAAGGGGTTGTGCTCAATACTGAATTACTAGCAAGTTTAGAGTGCCTAGCTTGTTTTGGAGTCACAGTAGAGCGATTAGGAGAGGCAGGGAGCCTACTAGGGTGTAGAATAGGAAATATAGGCCGGCGTTCAGGCGTTCAGTCTGATTTCCTCATCGGGTGATGATGATAAGTGTTGGTAGTAGTGTAGCTTCAAATAGGATGTAGAACATGATTAGTTCCGTAGCGGTGAATGTTACGATTAGGAGTAGTTGTAGTATGGCTAGTATTGTAATATAAAGCTTTTTTCGGGGAAGGGTTTCTTTTGATAAGTGGTGCTGGCTTGCTATGAGTATTAGTGGAAGAAGTCACATTGTGAGTGCCAGTAAGGGTGCTGATAGGGGGTCGGCGAAAAATAGTAATGAGAAGTTTAGGCTGTTGTCTGTAGGTTGATTGAGGTACGTTAAGCCAATGAGGCTGATTAGTATGCTGTGTGCTGTTGTGTTGATTCAAATTATGTTAGGTTTTGATAGTCATGTTAAGGGGATTAATATTATGGTTGGGATGATGATCTTTAGCATTGTAGTAGATTTAGGTTTTGTACATAGTCTGTTCCATATGTGTTGGAGATTATGACTAGTAGAGACAGTCCTAGTGCTGCTTCGCAAGCCGCAAATACGAGCAGGATGATAGGGGCTATGCTGGCTAGTGTGAAGTGATTTACTAGGATGGTTACTGTCATTATAACGAATAGAGATAATATCATGCCTTCCAGGCAGAGCAAGGAAGATATCAGGTGTGATCGGTAGATGAGCAGCCCTATAAAAGATAAAGTAAAGGCCAGGAAAATGTTAATATACACCATGGACATTTGATAATTGTAATGTGGATTACAGTCTAATGAGTCGAAATCATTTGTTTTGGTTAAACTAATTATCATTATTCATTTCACTCCAAGCCCTCTTCGGTTCATTCGTAGGCCAGGCTTACGGCTAATAGAGAGATTAGTGCTAGTGCCATGGTAAGTGTTGTTTTTAGGTTGATTGATTGTGAGGCTCACGGCAGCGGCAGAAGTAGTGCAATTTCTAGGTCGAACAATAAGAATGTAATAGCTACCAGGAAAAATTTTATAGAGAAAGGCAGGCGTGCTGATCCTAGGGGATCGAAGCCGCATTCATAGGGGCCTGCTTTTTCTGTGTAAATGTTTAGCTGGGGGAGTCAGAATGCGATTAGGACAAGTAGGGATGCCAAGAGTGCGTTGATGAGTAGGGTTAGTGCTATGTTTATTATTTCTCTCTGGGTTGTACCAGAACTGGTTAATTGGAAGTCAACTGTACTAATTAATACTAGAGAAATAAGATCCTCATCAATAGATGGATACGTATAGGAATAATCAGACGACGTCTACGAAGTGTCAGTATCAAGCAGCTGCTTCGAATCCGAAGTGGTGGTTGGATGTGAAGTGGTAGCTTAGTTGTCGTAGGAAGCATACGATAAGAAATGTTGATCCGATGATAACATGGAGGCCGTGAAAACCTGTAGCCATGAAGAATGTGGAGCCGTAAACTCCGTCAGAGATTGTGAAGGGGGCTTCATAGTATTCCGAGGCTTGTAGCAAGGTGAAGTACAGGCCTAGAGCAATGGTGATGAACAGGGCTTGGAGTATATGCTTACGGTTTCCCTCCATAAGGCTATGGTGAGCTCAGGTGATAGAGACTCCAGAGGCTAGGAGGACGGAGGTATTAAGTAATGGCACTTCTAATGGGTTCAGAGGTGTGATACCTGTGGGTGGCCAGCATCCCCCTAGTTCAGGGGTCGGAGCCAGGCTTGAATGGTAGAAAGCTCAGAAGAAACCAGCGAAGAAGAAGACTTCTGATGTGATAAAAAGGACTATTCCGTATCGTAAGCCTTTTTGGACGGGAGGGGTGTGGTGGCCTTGGAATGTTCCTTCTCGAATTACATCTCGTCATCATTGATATATGGTTAATGTATTGGTTGTTATGCCTAGTGTTAGGAGGAATATTGAATTAAAGTGGAATCATATTACTAGCCCGGACGTAATGAGAAGAGCGGAGAGGGCTCCGGTTAGAGGTCATGGGCTTGGGTTAACTATATGGTATGAGTGAGTTTGGTGGGTCATTAGGTGTTATCATGTAAATACAAGCTTACTAGTAGGGTGAAGACATAGGCTTGAATAAGGGCTACTGCAAATTCTAAAATAGTTAGTAGGACGAGAATAACGAAGGTCACTACTGCCGTGATAGTACTAATGCTTATTAGGGCTAGGGTAGCTCCTCCAATCAAGTGAATTAATAGGTGACCTGCAGTGATGTTAGCGGTTAGCCGTACAGCTAGGGCTATAGGTTGAATAAACAGGCTGATGGTTTCGATGATTACGAGTATGGGGATTAAAGGGAGGGGTGTTCCTTGTGGTAGGAAGTGGGCTAGGGAAGCCTTAGTCTTATACCGAAACCCCATAACTACTGTACCTGCTCATAGGGGGATAGCTATTCCGAGGTTTAGGGATAATTGTGTGGTGGGGGTAAATGAGTGGGGTAGGAGACCTAATAGGTTAGTAGAGCCAATGAATATAATTAGGGATATCAGTATTAGTGCCCAGGTTTGTCCCTTTTGATTGTGGATGGACAGTATCTGTTTTGATGTTAGTTGAACTAGTCATTGTTGGATGGAGACGAGTCGATTGTTGATTAATCGGTTAGGTGAGGGAAATATGATACTTGGGAATATGACGATAGCGATGACAATGGGAATTCCCATTATTGTAGGGGTAATGAAAGAGGAAAATAAATTTTCGTTCATTTTTCTTCTCAAGGTGTGATAGACTTTGATGTAGCCACTAGCTTTGGTTCGGGGTTTTCCGGAAAGCTATACTTTGATATTTTTAGTTGAAATACAAAAAATAAGGTAATGATTATTGATAAAATTGTGATGAATCATGTTGAGGTATCTAGTTGTGGCATATCATTGAGGAGAGGTTTACGCTCTCAGTCTTTAACTTAAAAGGTTAATGCTGTTTAGCTTCTCAATGAATTTATAGTATTGAGGCAGATCATTTCTCAAAGTACGATAGAGGCACTAGTTCTAGTACGATAGGCATGAAACTGTGATTAGAACCGCAAATCTCGGAACATTGGCCGTAGTATAGTCCTGGTCGTATAGCTATTAGGGTAGTCTGATTAAGACGCCCTGGGATGGCATCGGTTTTTAATCCTAAGGATGGGACTGCTCATGAGTGTAGTACGTCTTCTGACGAGATTAGCATGCGGATGGTTATTTCCATTGGAAGGACGACTCGGTTGTCTACCTCCAGCAGTCGTAATTCCCCGGGCTTTAACTCTTGTGTGGGGATCATGTAGGAGTCGAAGCTTAGATCTTCGTAGTCTGTATATTCATAGCTTCAGTATCATTGATGCCCTATAGTTTTTACGGTCAGGGAAGGGTTGTTAATTTCATCTATTATATAGAGGATTCGTAATGAAGGAAGTGCAATTAGAATTAGAATAATGGCTGGCAAGATGGTTCAGATTGTTTCGACTGCTTGGGCATCCATAGTACTTGTATGCGTAAGTTTAGTTGTTAGTATTGACGAGATAATGTAGAGGACGAGAGAGCTGATTAAGAATACGATTATTAATGTGTGGTCATGAAAGTGTAGTAGTTCTTCTATAATGGGGGAAGTTGCGTCTTGAAGGCCTAGTTGAAAAGGATATGCCATAGAGGTATAAAGGGCTTCCACCTATAATTTGACTTTGACAAAGTCATGTAATTTTTACTAACACCTCTTTATCGAGAAAGACATAATGGTTATGACATTGGCTTGAAACCAGTTTTAGGGGGTTCGATTCCTTCCTTTCTTATTTACTTTGATAGTACGTAGGTTGGCTCTTCAAACGTGTGATACGGCGGAGGGCAGCCATGTAGTCATTCAATATTTGTTGGGGTGAGTTCCACTGTTAGTACTTCTCGCTTGGATGCGAAAGCCTCTCAAATGATAAAGATTATTAGTATTACTGCTGTTAATGAAATGAATGAGCCTATGGAAGATACCGTGTTTCATGTTGTGTAGGCGTCTGGGTAATCGGAATAACGTCGGGGCATGCCTGATAGGCCCAGGAAATGTTGAGGAAAAAACGTTATGTTTACCCCAACGAATATGATTGTAAAGTGGATTTTTGCTCAGACGTCATTTAGTGTATAGCCTGTAAATAGTGGAAATCAATGGACGAATCCACCTATGATTGCAAAGACAGCTCCTATTGAAAGGACGTAGTGGAAGTGTGCTACCACATAATACGTGTCGTGAAGAACAATGTCTAATGATGAATTTGATAGGACAATACCCGTTAAGCCTCCCACTGTAAATAGAAAAATAAAACCTAAGGCTCACAGTATAGCTGGCGATCATTTAATGTTTCCTCCATGCAGAGTAGCTAGTCAGCTGAATACTTTGACTCCCGTTGGAATAGCAATAATTATAGTGGCTGAGGTGAAATATGCTCGTGTGTCGACATCTATTCCTACGGTAAATATGTGGTGGGCTCATACAATAAATCCCAGGAAGCCAATGGATATTATTGCCCAGACTATTCCTATATAACCAAAGGGTTCCTTTTTTCCTGAGTAGTATGTTACAACATGAGAAATGATCCCGAACCCTGGCAGAATTAGGATATATACTTCTGGGTGCCCAAAAAATCAGAACAGGTGCTGATATAAAATAGGATCTCCTCCTCCAGCAGGGTCAAAGAAAGTAGTGTTTAGGTTTCGATCCGTAAGTAGCATGGTAATGCCGGCTGCCAGTACTGGTAGTGATAGAAGCAGGAGTACGGCCGTAATTAGGACAGATCATACGAATAAGGGTGTCTGGTATTGTGATATTGCGGGGGGCTTCATGTTAATAATTGTGGTGATAAAGTTGATGGCTCCTAAAATGGATGAGACACCTGCCAGGTGTAGAGAGAAGATCGTCAGGTCTACGGATGCTCCCGCATGTGCTAGATTTCCTGCCAAAGGGGGGTATACGGTTCATCCAGTTCCTGCGCCCGCCTCTACCATAGAGGAGGCTAGAAGAAGGAGAAAGGAAGGAGGTAGAAGCCAAAAGCTTATGTTATTTATTCGTGGGAATGCTATATCAGGCGCCCCGATTATTAGAGGTACCAGTCAGTTTCCAAAGCCCCCAATTATAATTGGTATAACTATAAAGAAAATTATTACGAATGCGTGGGCGGTTACAATTACATTGTAAATTTGGTCATCCCCTAGCAGAGCACCGGGCTGACCTAGTTCAGCACGAATCAATAGGCTGAGGGCGGTGCCTACTATTCCAGCTCATGCGCCGAACAAGAGGTAAAGGGTACCGATATCTTTGTGATTTGTGGAGAATAATCATCGATTTATGAACATAGGTAAAATGGCTGATAAGGGCGTTAGACTGTAAATCTAAGAATAGGGGTCAAGTCCCCTTTTTGCCAAGCTCTGTGGTGAAATATCACATTGAATTGCAAATTCAAAGAAGCAGCTTCAACCCTGCCGGGGCTTCTCCCGCCTTTTTTTTCTCCGCGGCGGGAGAAGTAGATTGAAGCCAGTTGATTAGGGTATTTAGCTGTTAACTAAAGTTTCGTGGGATGGTAGCCCACCAATCTAGAAAGGGCTTAGCTTAATTAAAGTGATTGATTTGCGTTCAGTAGATGTGAGATATACTCTTGCAGTCCTTAGGGTGAGTTCAGGAGTTAAGTGAATAGCACTTGCTTAGGGCTTTGAAGGCTCTTGGTCTTTTTAACCTAAACTCCTAGAGTAGTGTTGATACCATTGGGGTAAGTGGGAGTAATATGGTTGAAGTTACGATTAGAGGGGGCAGTAGGGTTATGTTTTTTGTGTTTTCAAATTGTCATTTTATTTTTATGCTATTTGCTGAGGGAAATATAGTTAGTGCTGTTGCGTATGTTAGTCGCATGTAAAAGTATAGGTTCAGTAGGGCCGTGATTGCCATGAATATTGCTATAGTTACTATATCATTTTTTGTAAGTTCATGGATGATTATTCATTTGGGAATAAAGCCCGAGAGAGGAGGCAGGCCTCCTAGGGATAATATAATTGCTAAGATTAGTGAGGTGACTAATGGTAATTTGTTTCATGTGTGTGATAGCGATAATGTGGTTGTGGATGAGTTAAGTGCAAATAATATGAATGTCCCTAGTGTTATTATAATGTAGATTATAAGGTTTAATGTTATTAGGGTGGGATTGTATGTTGTTACAGCAATTATTCATCCTATGTGGGCAATTGAGGAATAGGCTAGGATTTTTCGTAGTTGTGTTTGGTTAAGGCCTCCTCAGCCTCCGGTTAGTACGGACATGGCGGCTATGGTTATCAATAAGTTCGAGTTCATGGAGGGGGAGATTTGATATAGTACGGATAAGGGGGCAATTTTTTGTCAGGTGAGTAAGATTATTCCTGATGATAGAGGAACTCCTTGGGTTACTTCGGGCACTCAAAAGTGGAAGGGTGATAAACCGAGTTTTATTGCTAGGGCCACTGTTATCATGTTTGTTGCAATTGTGTTAGGGGTGTTTAGCATTGTTCATTGTCCCGTTAGCAGTAGATTGATGATGACTCCTAGTATAAGGAGTATGGATGCAGTGGCTTGGGTGAGGAAGTATTTTGTTGATGCTTCTATGGCTCGTGGATTGAATTTTTTTATTAGGATGGGAATAATGGCTAGTATATTTATTTCAAATCCGATTCAGACTATTATTCAGTGTGAGCTTATTAGCACTATGATGGTTCCTAGGATAACAGTTGATATAATGGTGATAAGAATAGGGGGTTTGATTAGTATGGGAAGGGAATAAACCAACATTTTCGGGGTATGGGCCCGATAGCTTAATTTAGCTGACCTTACTGTAGGATTTGGTGTAAGTTTGGTAGCACGAAGATTTTTGAGTTCTTAAGATTAGGTTCAATTCCTATAATTCTAGAAACAAGAGGGCTTGAACCTCTATAATTTACTCTATCAAAGTAACTCTTTTGTCAGACATATTTCTTATGTTTGGGGAGGAATGCTTGCTGTTATAATAGGAAGGGCTATATGTCATATGCATAGGGCTAGTGTTAAGGGGAGGAAATTTTTTCATAATAGATGTATGAGTTGATCATAGCGGAATCGCGGGTAAGATGCTCGGATTCATAGGAAGGAGGCCGTCAGTAGGAGTGTTTTTGTGGCAAAGTTGATGGAATATAGTTCTGGGAAATAGGGCATGTGGAATGCGCCGAAGAATAGGATTGTCGTGAGAATATTTATTATGATAATATTGGCATATTCAGCTAGGAAGAATAGGGCAAATGGTCCGGCTGCGTATTCAACGTTGAACCCCGAGACTAGTTCTGATTCTCCTTCTGTCAGGTCGAATGGGGCGCGGTTGGTTTCTGCTAGGGTTGAAATAAATCATATTATGGCTAGAGGTCATGCGGGAAGGATTAATCATACGTGCTCTTGTGTGATAATTAGTGTAGATAGAGTGAAGGAGCCGTTTATTAGCAGTACCGATATGAGAATGATGGCTAGTGTAACTTCGTAGGAGATTGTTTGGGCTACAGCTCGGAGGGCCCCGATTAGAGCGTATTTTGAGTTTGAGGCTCATCCGGATCATAGGATGGAGTAGACGGCCAGGCTTGATATTGCTAGTATGAATAGGATTCCTAGGTTTATGTTAATGAGGGGGTAGGGTATAGGTAGTGGGATTCATATGGTTAGGGCTAGGGCTAGGGCTAGAATTGGGGCTATCACGAATATGGTGATAGACGATGTTAGGGGTCGTAGAGGTTCTTTAGTGAAAAGTTTTACAGCATCTGCAATTGGTTGAAGGAGGCCATAGGGCCCTACGACGTTAGGGCCTTTACGGAGTTGTATATAGCCCAGGATTTTTCGTTCCACTAATGTTAGAAAGGCTACTGCGAGCAGAACTGGTACAATTAGTGAAATGATATTAATTAAAAACATAGTGTTAGGAAGAGGATTTGAACCTCTGGGAATAAAAGCTTAAGTTTTACGCAATTACTGGGCTCTGCCACCCTAACAAGCCCTATCTCTAGGGCCGTGAAGGAAGGGGACTGGCTAGATTAAGATTATGTCATCTATTGGTCCTAAGGCGTTCTGGTAGAATAGGCCTTACTTCTCTTGTCCTTTCGTACTGGGAGAAGTCACTATAATAGATAGAAACCGACCTGGATTGCTCCGGTCTGAACTCAGATCACGTAGGACTTTAATCGTTGAACAAACGAACCCTTAATAGCTGCTGCACCATTAGGATGTCCTGATCCAACATCGAGGTCGTAAACCCTATTGTTGATATGGACTCTTGAATAGGATTGCGCTGTTATCCCTAGGGTAACTTGTTCCGTTGATCAAGTTATTGGATCAATAAATGATGAAATGCTTCGACTGGTCTGTCTGTGCTGAAATCACTCGGAGGTTGTTCTATTCTCCGAGGTCACCCCAACCTAAATTGCTAGCCTAGTAGTAAAGTTTTATTAAACCCGGTGGGTGGTGAGGTGGATTACTGTGGGCTAGTTAATTGAAGCTCCATAGGGTCTTCTCGTCTTATTGGTTTATTCCCGCCTCTTCACGGGAAGGTCAATTTCACTGATTGGAAGTAGGAGACAGTTAAACCCTCGTGTGGCCGTTCATACAAGTCCCTATTTAGAGAACAAATGATTATGCTACCTTTGCACGGTCAGGATACCGCGGCCGTTAAACTAATGTCACTGGGCAGGCAGTGCCTCCAATACTAGATATGCTGGAGGTGATGTTTTTGGTAAACAGGCGGGGTTTGTGTTTGCCGAGTTCCTCTACTTCTTTTAATCTTTCCTTGTAGCATACCTGTGTTGGGCTAACAATTGATTTGATGGGTATTTTATGAGTGGTTTGTTTTCATCATGTTGTTAACTATCAGCGGGCATCCGTCGACTGTTATAAGATTATGCAAGGAGAAGTATTTCTTGTTACTCATGCTAGCTATTATTGCTTCTATTACTAAATAGATTAGCCCAGTAAAATATTAGGAGTTGTTTGGGATTTTTGAGATTAAGGGGGATGCATTGTTGAGCTTGAACGCTTTCTTAATTGGTGGCTGCTCTTAAGCCTACTATGGTTTCATTCAATTTTACTCTCTAAGTAAGGTTGTATCCTCATTCTAAAAAGCTGTACCTTTTTAGACTATATTTTAAATTTACATTACAATTTTAGGGTTGTTAGGTAAATTTAAAGTTGAACTGAGATTCTATTCTGGGCAACCAGCTATCACCAGGCTCGTTAGGCTTTTCACCTCTACCTACAAATCTTCTCGCTATTTTGCAACATAGATGAGTTTATCCCCATGGATTGTTCATAGGTAGCTCGTCTGGTTTCGGGGGGTTTAGCTCAAGGTCTCTTTGCTAAATTGTTCTAGCTAATTCATTATGCAAAAGGTACAAGGGGTAATCTTTGCTATTTACTACTTTAAATTTTCTTTCATCGTTCCCTTACGGTACTTTCTCTATAGCTCCAAGTATAATTTCTATCTCCTATACTATTATGGTGTAATTAAATGTTTTAATTGTGGACTGTTGTGGTAGTTGAGTTTGTGGCTGATTGGGCTAGTCTTGGTTCAAAGTGGTCATAGTATATGAAATCTTCTGGGTGTAAGCCAGATGCTTTGGTTAAGCTACACTTTGATTTACCCAAGCACACTTTCCAGTATGCTTACCTTGTTACGACTTATCTCCTCTTGCTTTAACTTGGGTCGTATTATGTAGTGTTTGGGTGTGTAGCTCGAGGAGGGTGACGGGCGGTGTGTGCGTGCTTCATGGCCCTATTCAATTAAGCTCTCTATTCTTAATTTACTACTAAATCCACCTTTAGTTCTTAATTTTCATAAAAACTTTCGTGATCGTGTTCTTAATTAGAAAATGTAGCCCATTTCTTCCCACTCCATGGGTTACACCTTGACCTAACTTTTTTATGTATTATTATTGTGCTTACTATTCTTCCTTTTGAGGGTTTGCTGAAGATGGCGGTATATAAACTGATTTAGCTAGGAGTGGTGAGGTTTATCGGGGTTTATCGATTATAGAACAGGCTCCTCTAGAGGGATATAAAGCACCGCCAAGTCCTTTGAGTTTTAAGCTGTTGCTAGTAGTTCTCTGGCAGATAATTTTGTTATAAGAATTATTTATGTTTAGGGCTGAGCATAGTGGGGTATCTAATCCCAGTTTGGGTCTCAGCTATCGTGTTGCTGAAAATAATAAAGTCACTTTCGTGGTATATTTTGTATTAACAGTAGCTTTTTACGGCCTGGTTAAATTTTAACTTTAGTGTTTTGTAGCTCTTAACACGTTTTACGCCGTGGACCTATTAATTCGGGTTAATCGTATGACCGCGGTGGCTGGCACGAAATTTACCAACTCTTGATGTTAGCATGGCTTAGTCGAACTTTCGTTCATGGCTTAATTTTTATCACTGCTGTATCCCGTGGGGGTGTGGTTGAGCAAGGCGTCATGAGCTACTGTTTAGTGTGCTTGATACCCGCTCCTTTTAATCGATTTACGGATTTAGAGGGCATTTTCACCGGGATGTGGAGGCTTGCATGTGTAACTCTGCTAATAATTAATAGGAAGGCTAGGACCAAACCTTTATGTTTACGGAGTCTTATGACTCTTCCAGGCATTTTCAGTGCCTTGCTTTATCTAATAAGCTACGTTAAC